CTTTCCTTTTTTTGGATTATTTTTTGTTTGTTATTGTCTTCTTTATTATATTTCTTTCGAATGAATCGAAAATTCTAGAGTATATCTTTTCACGAGTCGAACCAAAAAAAAAAGAAACTTCGAATATTTCCCTCTTTACTTTACCTTTATCCGGCAGAAAAAAAAGGAAAATTCCCTATTTTTTTGTCCATGTCCCTAAATTAAATATTAAATAATAGGAGACTTAAATGAAAGTCCCTTTCTCGCATTCGCTCTCCATTGCATTGGCGGAACCAAAATTTCTGATGCATCAATATGGAAATATTTGGTACATGAAGCCATGATCTGATGCATCAATATGGAAATATTTAGTACATGAAGCCATGATCTGATATCTATATCGAAATCCTATATAGATATAAACTGATCTTTTTCTGGAATCAAAGAAAGATATTGAAAAATATATTGCTCTTGTGACTCGGAATAAATGGTTTCTCTGTGGAGGAAGGGAATAGCGATTTATTCCTATGGAGCATCCAGGAACAAGAAGATTCAATCGGAAATATCGACAAATTCTTGCGTGGTCCAAGGAAATAAAAAAAAGGGTCCGCTTCTACAATTTTATCTCTATCCAATTTGAATATCAGAATAGCTGATATAGTCATGATTCAATGGGTCAGGTCCACTTACTTTTTCTTTTCTTGATTTCTAATTTTTCCGATGGATTTAATTGGAACAATGGAGAAGTAGTAAAACTTTGGTTTGTCGATTCATAATTGAGATTGGGTATTATCTCGAATATCCATGTCCCGGGACCAAAAATATAAATAATGAAACATGAGGAGGAGTATAGCCTGTAGTGACATAGTAGTCCTCCTAATAAGTGGGATTCCTTATTATCATAATGAACAAATGTTCAACTTTCTACCTATAACTCATTATGCGGTCCGTTTACCTTTTTTTTTTATTACAAATATCAATAATATCTCTATTCTCCGATGAAAAATGAAGACTAAGGCGGGAGCTTCGTGGAAAAAGCCCTTTATCGGATTTGAACCGATGACTTACGCCTTACCATGGCGTTACTCTACCACTGAGTTAAAAGGGCCATTTTCTTCAATTCATGAAGAGGCCACTAACCACTATGAGTCTACTGCATGTATCTATGTATAGACTATATGTACATATATACATGTATGCATAGGGGGCTCATTCAAGAACAAGCCATTTGATTTACCTAGGAAGTTCTAGGGTCAAATCAAATGATTATTTATATTTGAGAAATATCAATGCAATGAATTGTTTCGCTCCTAATTGCTTTGCTTTTATTGACCCATCGAGGCGAGATTCACTTGATTGATACATGTACCAATCCGACATAGATCCAAAATATTTCATCGAATCATGTGATGAAGGATTCGACTCGTACCCTGAACTGAATTCTTATAGAAAAAAAGAATCTTTTCGATTACTTGTCAATCCCTTCCCAGATTTACGAGTTCTACATCACCTTTTTGAATCAATCAAAAAAAAAATTCTATCATTTCTGAATTTCCTGGCTTAGTGTTAGTGAGGCATATCTCGTCTTAACGATGAGCGAATCAATGAGTGAAAATTGAAGAAAGGGGGTTTGACTTTTTTTTTGTCGGACAAATCCCCGCTGAGGGGATCCTATACTTCGTCATATATATATGATGGTTCATGAATGAACAATCAAAAAATTCTATGTAATTGTGGAAGCAAGAAAGATTCTTCGGATCTAGTCATGCCATTACATTATATTGACAATTCCAAAAAACTGCTCATACTATGAGTATAATATGATGGCGATCGGGCAGGTATGCCCCTATCGTCTAGCGGTTCAGGACATCTCTCTTTCAAGGAGGCAGCGGGGATTCGACTTCCCCTGGGGGTAGGGTATTACGAAAGGAAGTTGATCATGGATTATCAATAAGCCTAGAATTGATTCTTCCTGGGTCGATGCCCGAGCGGTTAATGGGGACGGACTGTAAATTCGTTGGCGATATGTCTACGCTGGTTCAAATCCAGCTCGGCCCAACAATTCGCCGATCCATGGGGATGATATAACCAATTTGTCCTCCAGAAATGCCTAATATAGAGGAATAAATAGTCCATTTTTTCTGCTATATCCCTATTTCTTTGTTCATTTGTTCCCACGCGTTCTGATCTTTCTAACGATCTAGATTAATAATCTGTAAATATAAAAAGGAGTAAAGAAAAAAAGAGTCCTTTTTTTTCATTGAAAGATTGATTATCTTATCAATCGATGTGGCAATAACCACAGGATTACTAGTAATCCGTGTCACTCTCACTATAGTTCATATCCATGTGAATATCAATCACTCGTGTTTCTGGTAAAACACGGCAATTATAAATATAAAGAAATTATAAGAATATGTATGCTGTATAACTCATTTCCCTGGGATTGTAGTTCAATCGGTCAGAGCACCGCCCTGTCAAGGCGGAAGCTGCGGGTTCGAGCCCCGTCAGTCCCGACCTAGAATCCGATGAATCCATCAATTCATCTCTCCATTTTCTGTGAAGGGGGGGCAAGGGGCAGAATTGAATTCTCGGCGGTGGACCTTATTTCTTTCGTTTTTCGTTTCGCATTTCTCATCGGACAAATACGGTAATTTCAATTACTTCAACTAGTACCGATTGATGGGAGAGAGACATATGTAGATTGAATTGATCGGTGGTATCACCATATTTAGGATTCCAAGAGAGACTGTACTGGTCTGGCTTTTTCGATTGCTCCTGATCAATGGAATGAAATAGAGTACCCATATGTTTTCTGGGAACACATACACAAATTGTATTCGTTTATTGTACGATACACAATTAACTTAAATATAGAATATAGTTACCCCGACAGCGACAGAGTACTTTTCAGATGAAACCTACCCCCTTTTCTAACTCCGATTTTGTGTAACCTCAATTACGAATTGAAAACAATTTATCTATCTCATTTGAATTGCATACTTTCTTTTTGATGTATGTGTCTCAGTCCTCAATCCAAGGAAAGAGGATACTAATATAATAAAAGATCAAACAAAGATCCGCCTCTCTTGTCTTGTTCTAGGGAGGGAAGGAATGAATAGATTTTTTTCTTCCTATTTTACCCCATCGAAGAAAGAACAAAATCAATAAATAAAATAGTGAATTTATCGGAATATTCGATCTTTTTTTTATACCGGGACCCATTTTTATCACACTTCTCTGTCTCCCAAGAAGATTACATCATCACAAAAACTTCGCTTAGAACTTAACTCATCCTTTTTTCCATTTCACTCCTACTGTTTGGGTCTGTGACCAATGGAACACCGGTTAGATAATACCTCATCAGATGATTGTATAAGGAAGACGGTAGGTTATAGAAAAGAAAGAGTGGAAATGAGAAATTCAATGGGATTCTTGATTGAATCAGGAATCCCATTTTGGATTCGGTATGGATAAAGGATCTTCCTATGTTATACTATTCAATTCTCGACGATGAATCCGATTTGATAGATCAGATATTGTTATTCATGATATTGATCCGATTCAGTATCATCAGGATGCAATCCATCCCATGGAATTTTCAGGAGAAAGACTTATTATCTCTATGGGATTAGATCCCGAGTTATTGCAAAGCAAAAAAAAAAAAACGATGAGATTATGGAAGTCAATATTCTCGCATTTATTGCTACTGCGCTGTTCATTCTAGTTCCTACTGCTTTTTTACTTATCATCTACGTAAAAACAGTCAGTCAAAATGATTAATTTGAATGAAACTTGACTTATTAGTTCTTATCAATGATTGAAGAAATGAAAGGGATTCAAATCCCAAGTCTTAAATGAAATGAGTGGATTGGAGTCAGCAGTATAAGAGATAGTATGGTAGAAAGAACTATATGAACCTTTCTACCACACTATCTATTATTGTATTGTATAAAGTTGTATAAAGATATGTGCTTGATATGGATCAATCTATAATATGTATCTACATATGTCTACATGTAAATAGCACTCCAATTCTATTTCTTCGCTACATCCATTTGTATTGATTCCGATCAATCTGAAATAATCGAACGTCAACTCTTCTAATTCCTAAGTTTCTGATTATTTTCAATATGGATCCCGAGATCTATCGAAACAATCAATGTAGGAAGAATAGTATGGGCATATATTATATAAATTATATAAAAGGAAAAAAAAATAGGGGTTGCTTGCTCCTCATTGTAATATCCATAATTCTGGTAAGGGCCGGTTCATCGAAATAGAATATTTAGGAAGAATTCGGTTGGAAAAAATTTCCATTTCCTATCATGTGTGTTCAGTTTGGAAATACGAACATGGGAATCAAATCATTGAAATCTTTGTTTGATCGAAGGGTTCTTATTCATATATTACTGGATTCTGGTAGAATTTTTGAAATGGGTATATTTTTTTTTTAGCTTCGCAGAATGATCTATTAAACAATTGATACAATTCGATTACTCAACTCAATTATCAATTAGTAGTACCCCTAGAGTCCACTTCTTCCCCATACTACGAGTGAAAGGGAAAATGTAAAGACTACCATTAAAGCAGCCCAAGCGAGACTTACTATATCCATGTGAATTATGTCCCCTATCTCTATGAATATGAAGGAATTATTCCATTATTTATCATTAATAATAGTGGAATCAATGGTGCAGAGTCAAAATGGGATTCTGACCTAATGCTATTGATGAACCAATCCAATGAATACACTCGTAACAAGTTCCTATATGATTTCTGGTAGAATTGGGAAGCATTAATCACAAGCAAGATACACAGTTACCCCCTTGGAAGATTCAAGGGAATCTTACTAATGGAACATGTAGGAATAGTAAGACCTATTGTTTGTTGCCTTTCATAAGCAAAAGGCCTAAAAATATACCATCAAGATCGATAACTATCTATCACATACCTCTATCTCACATCTAAGCCTTACTGTCTCTGTTTCTGTGAAACAATCGGGAGACACCCTATTACAT